ATAAATAAATCAATCAAATTCCGGGAAGCTTCATGAAGTGCTTCTTTAGGAGTTAAACCTCCATTTGTCCATATTTCTAGAAAAAGGATCTCTTGTTTTTCATTTCCATTTCCATAAGAATGAATACTATGATTCGCGTTTCGAACAGGCATGAATATAGCATCTATAGGATAACTTCCGTCTTGAAAGTTATTTGGTGTTTTTATATTATATCCTCGATTCCTTTCAATTTGTAATCCAATACAAAAATCAGTTGGTTCCGTTAGGTTAGCTATATGCTGCGTATTATCAACGATTTCCACAGAAGGTGGTAAGAGGATGTCTTGAGCAGTTACATATCCAGGACCTTTGACACAAATAAGCGCGTCACGAGTTCCATATAGATTACTTCTCAATACAATTTCTTTCAAATTCATTAAAATTTCATGTACTGATTCTTGAATACCTACTATGGTAGAATATTCATGCGGGATTTTCTCAGATTTTGCGCGTGTAATACATGTTCCTTCGATTTCTCCAAGCAAAGCTCTTCGCATCGCAATGCCTATTGTGTCGGCTTGCCCTTTCATAAGTGGAGACAGAATAAAGCGTCCATAATAAAGACGCTTACTGTCTGCTCTTGATTCAACACATTTCCACTGTAGTGTCCGAGTAGATACTTTTAATTTCTCTCGAACCATAGTAATATTATTTGTCAGATTTTTGAGTCATTTATTTCTCTTGAAATCTCTTCAATGTTTATTTCTACACTCGCCTTTTTTTAGGGGGTCTGCAGCCATTATGTGGCATAGGGGTTACATCCCTTACGAAACTTAAAAGTATACCACTTCGACGAATAGCGCGTAATGCTGCATCTCTTCCGAGACCCGGACCTTTTATCATGACTTCTGCTCGTTGCATACCTTGATCTGTTACTGCTCGAATAGCATTTCCTGCTGCGGTTTGAGCAGCAAAAGGTGTCCCTCTTCTTGTACCCCTGAATCCACAAGTACCGGCGGAGGACCAAGAAATAACCCGACCCCGTACATCTGTAACTGTCACAATGGTGTTGTTGAAACTTGCTTGAACATGAATAACGCCCTTTGGTATTCGCCGTGCACTTTTACGTGAACCCACACGTCCAGTCCTACGTGAACCGCTTCTTGGTATAGATTTTGCCATATTTTATCATTTCCAAAATATAAGTCAGAGATATATGGATATATCCATTTCATGTCAAAACGGATCTTTTATTTTGATTTGTTCATCGGTTCCTTTAGAGAGTCCCTTTTCGAAAGATTATCCTTGTCTTTGTTTATGTCTCGGGTTGGAACAAATTACTATAATGCGTCCCCTTCTACGGATCAGTCGGCATTTTTCACAAATTTTACGAATGGAGGCTCTTATTTTCATAATTGTTATTCCTTAACTGAATTTCGAATCTACTTTACTGATTGGAAGAAAATAAGTTTCTTGAAATTTTTGAACCGTGAATTGGATCCTCATGAAAGGAATCTTGAAAAACCACCGAACCATTCGAATCTTTGTTGTGGGGTCTAGAAATTCTGCGCCCCCCCCCGTTTGAATCATAACGACTTACTTAAATTTTGATTCTATCTCCTGGTAGTATATGTATAAAAGAGTGTCGGATCCTTCCTGAAACAGAACTTAGAATCTGACTTCATTATTTAAACGAACCCCGAACATACCATTGTGAAGTGATTCAGTAATTAAACCTTCATGAATCCATTTTTCTTCTTTTATTCCAGACAAACCCTCCTTGAAGTATCAACTAATGTAGGAAGGCGTGATATTATACAACTTGGCTTTTTATTCGTTTTTTTCACAAACAGGAAGTTACAGATACAATTCGGATAGCAGAAAATTTACCATATATAGCACAAAATTTCTCCGCCGATTCCTTCTAGCCGAGCTGCTCGGTCTGTCATTATACCCCGAGAAGTAGAGAGAATTACAATCCCCATCCCGTCTAAAATTCTGGGAATTCGTTGATAGTTAGAATAGATTCGGAGACCAGGTCGACTTATTCGTTTTAAATTTAAAAGAGTTCTATATGGTCCTTTCCTATTCCTTCTATGTCGTAGGGTTAAAACAAAAAAATATTTGTTATTTTCTACAAGTTTCCTTACGTTTTCGAGAAAACCCTCTTGTAAAAGTATTTTAACAATGTTTTGGGTCATGTTAGTAGATGCTATTCGAACCGTTCCCTTTCGATCCATGTCAGCATTTCGTATAGAAGTTATTATGTCAGCAATAGTGTCCTTACCCATGATAAACTAAAATTATTGTTGCTTCCGAATTTGGATATAATCAGCATGTTCTTTTTTTATAAAAATTATTAAAGAAAATTCTTAAAAGTATATGCGTGAGACATAATCTACTAAATCTATTAATTTATCTATTTTATTTAAATACTATCACTATCTCACGGTCTCATATTATAATACCTCAGGTGCTAATGAAACTATTTTAGTAAAATTTAACTGTCTCAATTCCCGGGCGATCGCGCCAAAAACTCGGGTTCCTTTTGGATTTCCTTCTTGATCAATGACAACTGCAGCATTGTCATCATATCGTATTATTATACCGTTATCTCGTTTGAGTTCTTTACAAGTACGTACAATTACAGCTCTGATCACTTCTGATCTTTCTAGAGGCGTATTTGGTACTGCTTCTTTTATCACAGCAACAATAACATCACCAATATGAGCATATCGGCGATTACTAGCTCCTATTATTCGAATACACATCAAATCTCGTGCCCCGCTATTGTCTGCTACATTCAAATGGGTTTGAGGTTGAATCATATCGTTTTTTTTTTATCTGTTTTTTTAATGTAAAATAAAGCAAAGGACGAAGTAAAAAAAAAAAAGAAAGAAAACCCTGCAATTGTTTTTTTTATACACAAGACTTCTTTCCTTTGGTTCTACATTTCTATCCAGAAATAATGAATTGAGTTCTTATAGGCATTTTGGACGCCGCTATTGAAATAGCCCTTCGAGCTATATTTTCGGCTACTCCACCCATTTCATAAAGTATTCTACCCGGTTTAACAACAGCTATCCAATATTCTGGGGATCCTTTCCCTGAACCCATACGGGTTTCCGTGGGTCTTACTGTAACTGGTTTGTCTGGAAATATACGTACCCATATTTTTCCGCCACGGCGTACATTTCGTGTCATTGCTCGGCGCCCTGCTTCGATTTGTCTAGATGTAATCCAAGCGGGTTCAAGTGCTTGAAGAGCATATCTACCGAAACAAATATGATTACCTCGATAAGATATTCCTTTCATTCTTCCTCTATGTTGTTTACGAAATCTTGTTCTTTTTGGGTTATAGTTGATGGTTCTTTTTCAATTCCATCTCTACTACAGAACTGGACATGAGAGTTTCTTCTCATCCAGCTCCTCGCGAATGAAACGACTAAAACAGATTTTCTCAAGATATACATGTGTTTAATGAATAATATGCTGAATCATAGGATTCTTTGAAATTGCATCTAATTAATCAATTCGTTAATCTATTCGAAATTTGTTTAGCGTGTTTCGATATTATTTAATAAAACATGTATTCTATTTCTAGATAATGTCAATGTCTTTTTTTATAACGTTATCGTTATAAAAAAATCTTTCTTTTGTTTTTCCTTTTATCATATGGGATCGACAAAAATGTATCAATCTAATAAAAAAGAACTTTCGCGGGCGAATATTTACTCTTTCCATATCTATTTCAGTTATAGGGTTAGTTCATGACCTCTCAAAATAAAAGAATAAAAGAGGAGGTACCTGGTTTGTTCCGCCATCCCACCCAATGAACCATTAAGATTCATTTTCAATAGAATCTTCTGCATTCACGGGTTATATCGTTCCCATTGCTTCTCGATTAATGGTTAGGTCTGAATTTTCCGGCGGAGTCCTTTTTTCTTAAGTCAATTTTCTCAGTCTTTATTGGCTCGAGGCTCTTGATTTTTTTGTTCTATAAGCGGATTCATCTAATTATGCATGAATCATTATTGAATTTATGCTTTATTACACTGCGTTTTATGAGATGACTCATCGACCTTACATATTGGAATCATATATCATTGATATTTCCGTTCTATCTTTCTCTCATCCTTCCACTTATCCGCATACTTTTTTTCTATTTTGCTTTCCGACTTAGAACTTCACAACTAATAATCCGATTGGTTTTTTTATCTTTATGCAAAAAAAGATTTCAGTTGCTACAATGATATGTCCAATATATTATATCTTTATCTTGACTGGTTCTTTGGATCCAGATAATGCGAAGCAATGAGTTGGTTATTAGTGCTATAGTTATTAGTTCATACTCTGGGACCTGGTCCGTTTTTTTGAATCCTAGCCCTAAAAAAACCAACGAGTCACACACTAAGCATAGCAATTATATAAAATGATCAATCGGATTTTTATTGAACCCTCTAGAATTGCAGAATTGCTTTTTTTTGTTTTGCTTGAACATAAAAAGAATAAAAGGGTTTTTCTTTTTTTGTCCATTACTGGGTATAATGTAAAAACACGTAAAGTCTTATTATTCTTCGTCTACAAATATCCAAATTTTGATTCCTAATACCCCGTATATAGTTCGAACTGTATAGGAACAATAATCGATTTTAGCTCCAATGGTTTGTAGAGGAACCCTACCTTCTCTGATCCATTCGACGCGTGCAATTTCTTTTCCGTCGATACGTCCCGCAATTTGTACTTGAATTCCTTTTGTATTCGCCAGCTCGGTTAATTCAATAGCTTTTTTCATTGCTTTGCGAAAAGAAACTCTATTCTTTAATTGGCCAGCTATAAATTCTGCAAGAATATTAGGGTGTCCATAAGGATTTGCAATTCGTGTAATAGCAATGTTTAGTTTTCGGTTCGCACAATGAAGTTCTTTTTGTACATTCATCTGCAATTCTTCGACTCTCCGCGGTCTATTTTCTATTAAGAATTTTGGGAATCCTATATAAATTATGACTTGAATTAGATCG